ATCCCATTGGATTCCGGAAGCCCGTAGCATTGGTCCTGATAAACCCCAATTTAGTCCTTCTTCTCCCCCAATAATGCCCACGCCTTCAACTCGTTCTAAAAAAATAGGATTCCGTGTAATAAGCTTTTTATATTCAGCAACCCCCTTTAAAAAGTAATCACAAAAATCCAAACATTTATCTATCCAGCCATGAGGTAGATCAGCAGCTACTCCTCCGATACGAAAGTAATTGTGCATCATTCGCATACCAGTAGCAGCTTCGAATAAGTCATATATCAATTCCCTTTCTCGAAAAATATAGAAGAAAGGGGTCTGTGCACCAATATCTGCCATAAAGGGGCCAAGCCATAACAAATGAGAAGCTATACGACTTAACTCCAACATAATGACTCTGATATAACTAGCTCTTTTAGGTACTTGAATATTTCCTAACCGTTCGGGTCCATTTACAGTTATTGCTTCTGTGAACATAGTAGCTAAATAATCCCAACGTGTTACATATGGCAAATATTGTATAATTGTTCGATTTTCCGCAATTTTCTCCATCCCTCTGTGTAAATAACCCACTATCGGTTCACAGTCAATAACATCTTCACCGTCTAGAGTAACGATGAGTCGAAGAACACCATGCATTGATGGGTGGTGAGGACCCATATTGACTATCATGAAGTCTTTTCTTGTAGTTGGTACAGTCATAAGTTTTTTACCCATTCATTCTTCCATGAATTACTGAAAGTGAAAACTGAAAGTGAAAAGAAGTTTATCCGAATTGAAACGAATAAAAAATAAAATAAGTACTTAAAACGACTCTTCCAATTAATGAGTTTTTGTCTCTCGAATACTCAACTGACCAATTAATTCTTTATAACGTACTCTATTTTTTTTTGCCAAATAAGTCAACAGCCGTTGACGTTTTCCTAAAATTTTTCGCAAACCTCTCTGAGATAAATAGTCTTTTTTGTGCACTTCTAAATGTGAAGTAAGTCTCCGTATCTTATTAGTAAAACGGAATACTTGAAATTCAACCGCCCCTCTCTTTTCTTCTTCATAAATAGCCGAAATGAATGCATTTTTTACCATAAAGGATTTCCCCTCTTCCACTTTTACAGATATGGAGTTTACCGATGAGTAATAATAATGCTAGTAATTTTAATGGTTATATTAATGGGTTATATACAATAATCTGAATTTCTTTATGGACTCCTAATTTTATCAACTCATATTAATTCATCCAGGTTTAAATTCAATTTTATTCAGAAAAAGAAAAAGGGAATTCGTTTTTGTATGACATAATTTAGACTTAAAATGAAGAAGATTCTGTTAATAGATTTTTAGGTCTAATTGATACCTCAGTGGTTTTAGTCATATATTAGAATGGCATGGAAGACGGGGCGTGTGTGAATCTCTTTACTTTCATATACCCTCTAGGGTATAGCAGATATAGGAAAAATGGGCTATCAACGACTTTTCAATCGGCGGATACAGATGTATCCTTAACATACTGAAACGACTGCCGTTAGTCGTATCAAACCAATAGCGATTCATACAAGCTAAATCTTCCAATCGATAATTAGGCCAAAGAAAAAACTTTAATTTAATTAATTCATTCTTATCTTTATCAAGAAGGTTCTTTTTGTCCAAAGATTGACTGCCGTTTTTCTCAGTACACAATATTCGATTTTTATTCCTATTCTTTGAATTGAAAGAAATTCGAATTCTCAACTCTCTACGACGTCTATGCGATAAAATGTTTTCGGGAACAAGCAAATCCAAATTATTCTTATCAACATAGGTTTGTTCTCGATATCCTTGATTGATTTGGTGCTTACTCTTATGAACCAATGAAATACCTAAGGTTTGATACATAATAAATTGTCCATCGTTTTTTACAGATAGACGAGTTGGTTCGATAACCAAGACCCCCCTTTTGATCAATTCTGCAAGACTTAAATTTTTCTGAATTAGCATTATATCCAAACTCATTTCTCTTCTTTGAATCGAGGATATAGTAATTTTTCGTGGATTTATCAGCCTAAGCAGGAGACAATATATTTGGATATTATTGATCATTCTTTGATTCAAAGCATCGCCCCATCTCAATTGAAAAAGTAAATAACGTTTTAGGAAGAAATCTAGTTCTGCTCCTGTATGACTTTTGTATTTTTTACCTTCCTTTCTCTTCGATTTTGCATCAGGATCCTCAATATCTTTTTCGTGGTTTGTTGAAGGACCGGATTCGGGATTCTCTTGTTTTTGTACATTTGATCTAAGATATCTTTTGCTTTCGACAGGTTCTTTTTCTTTTTGATTTCTATTTTGATTCTTTATTTTTTTATTTGAAACACACTCCCCTTTTTGGTTTCCTTCGATGTTTTTATTTTCACTAACAGCATTTTGATTTCGATTCAAATTTAAAAGCAGTACTTTACTTGGTATAACCCATGGTTTGGGTTTATATAGATTATAAAGTAGCACAAATTCTGGCAAGAACCAAAGTCCCAGAGTCGAGATGGGACGACTTAGTATTTCTTCATTCATTCCCATCCAATCCAAAACAAATTTTGGGGGATTTGGTGAATTGATTTTAAGATTTTGGGGAAGTGTAAAATAAACAAGGTCTTTTTTATCAATTATTTGATAATTGTTAGTATTAATCTTAGTATTTTGATTACTCTTGGTATCGATTTTGATCCAGGACTCAATAGTGATTTTTTGTCTAAGATCAAAATTGAGAATTTTCCAATCAAAATATTTTCTATCGGGATTTTTTTCCATATATCTAAGATCGCCATAATTATTAATAGGGATACTCCCGCATATATCAAAAAAATTATGTTTATGCGTGTTGGAATTATAAGAAATATCTTCATTCTTTTTTACTTGTACTTGAAAGCTCGATCTATAAATAGACGAGTCTCCTTTATTTTCATAATTCAAATTAATAGATTTATATGATAAAAAATCATATCTAGAGTTTTTTTGAAAATTCTCTTTTTGATTCAATAAGTAATATACTTCAGAATCTTTTTTTTTTTTTGACTGAATTTTTTCATATGAATCCCATTTGAAATTTGGATTTTTAGTTATACGACGCAGATTAACTCTATTTCTCCACCTTTGTGGTATTAATCCAGACCATCTAATCTGAGATAAATCGTATTGATAATGTCCCTTTAACCAGTTTTTCCATTCATTCATTTCATAATTCGGAAGTTTCTTATGACTTAATTTAGAATGAATTATTCCTTGTGTTTCAAAAGAATCCTTTATTTCAGTCTTAATAAAAAAAGACATTCCGTGATATTGAAAAACAGATCTTAATTTATACAAGTTACTAGCTTGGATTTGTGATAATTTGTAAAATACATATGCTTGTGACAAATAAGATAAGTCACAAAAACTATGTGAATTTGTTGTATTTCTAATACTATCAATTGACCCTTTTAGGGTTGAAATGGTTGAAATAAAGTGAATTTGATTTTCATTTTTTCTATTAAGCCTTTCTTGATTTGCTTCATTAATGGGTTTATCCATAATTTTTTTTATCGATTCAAGAAAAATTTGTGTATTGAGTCTGGGAATATTAAGAATAGATAAAAATATATTTATATATATTCTTTCAACGAAAATATTTATAAAACAATCTAATTGAGAGATTAATCGGGCATTTCTTCTTTTTAATATTTGCCAAATATTTGTTGGTGATTTGAATCTTTTAGCATTATAACTTTTCTTGGTAGGACTAATATATATTCCTGGGGTTATTTTTTTTTTCTCTTTTGTAATTTTTTCTATTTGATTTTGGATTGTGCTTGTTCTATCAATCAGATCCTTCTTTTTTTTTTCTGTCAGTGAAGAATTTGTCCAAATTGGAGATTGAATTAGACTAAATGATTCAGGGATTTTTTGATTGCTGATTCTAGAATCTTTTTCATTTTTAATTTCATTCGATTCAGATACTTTTCTTAAGCTAAATAATAAAATTGGGTTTAATTTTGAAAGTCTTTTTATTATTCTTTTTAAAAATAAAAAAGTTTCGATAACTCGGGTTTTTGTTTCTTTTGAAACTAATTTAGTTTTGCCTTTTAAAGCCCTTAGAGCTAATAAATACGCCCTTTTTAATTTTCCAATTTTTGTTTCCAGTTCCTTAAAAACAGGCTCAAAAAAGGAATATCGTTTTCTGGGAGAACCAAAGGGAAGTTCAGTTTCCATTCCCCAAACGGTTAAAAAACAAAAATCATTTTTTTGTTTTTTCTTTTTCATTAGATTTCTATTAGAGGATCGTAGTTTAGATTTGTGCCAAGGTTTCAGACAGAAAGGAAATAGGATTTTTATCTGAATACCATCTGTCAACCAATTTTTCGGAAATTCTGTTTCCGATAATTGGACACCATTATAGGTACATTTAACATGCATTTCTTGATTCCATTCCCGTATATCCTCAAACCATTCAGGCAATTGCAATAATAACATACGTCCAATATTTTTGGTTATTATCAATGAAGGCAATAGAATATATTTTCTAAGAATAGATTGAGTTATTAACATGGAGCCCCTTATTATTTGCGCCAATGGAATGGTATCCCATGCTTCCGCTATCTCTATCCGCGTTTGTTCCTTTCTTATGTTTTCCTCTTTTTTGTCCTTTTCTTTTTTCTCTTCTTTTTTTGTTTTTTCATCTATATACTCCACAATTTTGGATTCTACTCCCTTACCTGTCCAATTTGTAAAAATCCCTTTAATGATTTCGGATATATCAAACGAAAGGCGGTGGGGTCTTTTGATTCTGTCCAAAAAAAGGGGGGAATGCACGTTTGCTTGAAACAGTTCCCAAATTAAAATTTTGCGCCTTTGAGCGCGCATAGAACCTTTAATTATTCCTCGCCGAAAGTCCGCTTGTTGTGAATAGCGTAGCAAAGCCACTTCGTTTCTTGGATCCGTAGGATTAGTATCATTAGTATTAGAGTCAGTATTATCCTTGTTATCGGTAAAAATCACTA